AAGTAAAAAAAAGTCAAATAGTCCTCTTTGCAATAGATATATTCTAACTAAGAATGTAGTACAAGTAATTCCAGACTTCTCGTAGATGTAGAAAAATAGTATAAACAAAACAAGAGACTTCTTATAATTTTTTTATTTCTTGATCATCCAAAACTGTCAAAGAATTATCAACAAAAATTTTGTTCTTGTTACGAACTTGATGTTGATAAATCCACGAATCTAGAAATTCATTTCGGACAATTGAACCTTCTCGAACTGTTTCTTTTTAAGAACTAAAAAGATTTGTGCCAAAATAACAGATGCAAAGAAGAACAAAAGACCTTGTACGCGCAATGGGTCTTGAAGTACTATTTCTGCATCTCCTTGACCAAATCCACCCACATTAGGATTACTTGTTAATGGTTGATCAAGTTTGATAGATTCACCCTCTGAAACAAGAAGTTCTGGTCCTGGAGGGATAACATCAACCACTTCACGTCCATCCGAGGCACCCACTATGGTTATTTCGTATCCACCCTTTTCTTTTCGAAAAATTTTCTTTACTATACCGGCTGCTGTAGCATTATAAACTGTATTATTACTCTTGCTTCCGTCAGGATAAATCTGGCCCCTCCCCCTGTTACCACCTACATATATCGGATATTTTAAGAAGTGAACATCTTTCTTAGTAGTAGGGTCCGGGGAAAGAATCGGAAAGGTGATTTCACTATATTTTTGCCCAGGAACAGGACCTATCACAATAATATTTTTTTTATTGGGGCGATAGCTCTGAAAAGAAAGATTGCCTATCTTTTCTTTCATCTCGGGAGAAATACGATCGGTCGGGGCTAATTCAAATCCCTCAGGTAAAATAAGAACAGCCCCCACATTCAAACCCCCCTTTTTGCCGTTAGCAAGAACCTGTTTTAGTTGCGTATCATAAGGAATTCGAACAACGGCTTCAAATACAGTATCAGGAAGAACCGCTTGTGGAACCTCAATATCCACGGGCTTATTAGCTAAATGGCAATTGGCGCATACAATACGCCCAGTTGCTTCTCGTGGATTTTCATAACCTTGCTGTGCAAAAATGGGATACGCATTTGAAATGGATGACCGAGTTATTATATATATCATGACCGATATGGAAATGGATCGAGTAATCTGTTCTTTTATCCAAGAAAAAGTATTTCTAGTTTGCATGGTCCAATCAATCGTTGATCCCGAAAATTTCTACAATAAATTGGGTAGGTTGCTAGTATAGTTCCCTATCCACGATTCTGCTATTTACCTTACTGAACTGAATTTACTGAAATAATATTACTAGAATGTGGGATAAACTCCCCGCCTTGGGTGGGTAGAAATAGAAGGAGTAAGTACGATTTTGAATGCTTTGATTATGTACGAAGTAAGAAACATTATAATTCTAAATTCTAATTGGATTAATATCCGTATATCGTTTTTCTTTTCAATCATTCATTGAATGATAAATCACTACAAGCGATGGGGATACACGATTTAAATAACGGAAAATGCCATATTTTAAAATTGTATCTAGAATGACTGGAAAAGTGGAAACAAGACCAGATATAATTTGATCGTTATGCGCAAATCCAAAATCTTTGTAGATAGAGCCAATCATTAGTTCCCAACCGTGGGGTGAATGAAATCCGATACATAAATCGGTTAATAAAAGAATAGAAAAAGCTTTTATTGTGTCGCTTAAGTTATATAGGAATTCCTGAACCCAAGAGTTAAGAAGAATAAGTTCTTTATTTCCCAGAATAGAATACCCACTTAGAATAAGTAAACAGATTATATTTGTCGAGAAGTGCAAAATCATATGGATACAATCCTCATTGTGCATCTTGATCAATTGAATCATTTCATTGTGGATTCCTATACGAAGCTTTTGTAGATATGTTTCCGGGTATTCCTTTATCATTTCGTCCAACAAAAGGAGCTCCTCTAATTCGATGAATTTTTCTAGAAGACCCCTTTCTTGAATATCATTCAAAAAAGTTTCAGATTGATTAATATTCCACCAATTAGTAACCCAAGATTCCAGACTTTTTTGAAATGATAGAGAGATACACCAGGGTAAAAATACTATAGATACAAGATATAGAAAGGGAATAAATGCTCTCTTTTTTTCCATTTTTTTTTTCATCTATAAATTGTTAACGAACCCGTCGCGCTCGTCGACTCTATGCGACCTAGTATTTCTATGAAACATGAGTTCTATTATTCTATTACAAAGTATCGAATCCATGAGTCTATTTTCTGTTTTTTTTGTTCTAATTTGTTAATTAGTCCTTGAATCTTGAAAAAACACAAAATTTAGAATAAAGAATCCACTCTGAATTCGAATGAATAAACAAAAAAATCGTGTTTCCAGATATTGCAATTGGTCCATCCAATTCGAAGCAATTCCTTCCTTTTAATGAATACGTGGGACATCCACTTCAATTAATGAATATTATTTTGATTTCAAGACGAGAGAACTTACTTGACTACCAAAATATCAATAATATCAATCAAATCTTTGGAAAAATTTCACAAGTTACCCCTAGCACAAAATAACGAATTGAGGGTCTGAATGTGATGATCAAAAATGGGTAGCAAAACAAAACAAAATTCGAATAATAAAATTCTCGTTATAATTATAAGAAAGCCAATTGTTTGATCATTAAAGAGAACAAAAGAAAGAATAAAAATAAAACGAAAGATTGCTAAATAATATAAGAAAAATACAGGATTTTTTTGTATTGTATCTAACCTATCAATTCTAACTACTGGGCCTAAAGAAAGTTATTTATTTCGATTTGATATATGGAATGAGTCCATTATTATTTCTATTTTTTACTTTTTTTTTATTACTGTTACTGAATTGAATTGAGAATTGAGTTGAGTCGATTTCCATACGAATAAAAAACCCCTTTTTGCAGACAAATTTGTAAACAAAAAAAAATTCTCCTTTTGGTTTTTATGTATACCCGTATACGTCTGTTTTGACCCGAATGGGTGTTCTGATTTAATTTCCGTTATTTACCTTACTTAAGGTACGCCATATAAAAAAGGATTGTAGATTTTTTATTTTATTCCGAGCTGAGAAAGAAAGCATTCATTTCAAAATACTTCATTCAATTGGTACACGCAGGAAATAGGCCAATTCAGCAGCTTTTTGTTCAATTTCTCGTGGAGTAAAATTCTCATCAGTACGGGTCAAGGGAATGGCCCCCTGACCTCTGATTTCCAGATAAAGGACACGACGAGTATAAATACCCTCTTTAAGTTCTATTCTAATGGACTGAATATCTTTTATAAGAAATCGGAGGAAGATGCGACGATTTTTTCCAGGAAATCCCCAACGAAAAATACATACTATTCCTTCTTTTCTATCGAATCGATCATAACCACTACCTACATTCCAAGAAATTGTACACCACAAATAGGAGCTAATAAAGAGGCCTGCGACCCCATAGAAAGACATCACGATCCCTTGTGGAAAAAAAATAACTTGCTGGGGGGGGAATAAAGATATCAAATTCCTACCAAGATAGCTGGAAATTCCAACTAATAAGAATCCTAATGAACCTAAAAAAAGGATAAATGCCCAGCAGAAATTACTTATTTTTCTAGATCCCGTTATAAGCTCTATCCATATACGTTCTGATCGCCAATTCATAGTAGATCGGGTTGCATTTTATTTGAATTGAAAGAATATCCCAAATGAATTTGACTTTCCTTATTCTTTTTATTTCCGATGTAACTCTCTTCAACTAGTACCATTCTGATGTGAATCTTTACTTTTAACTAGTTAGATCAAAAATAATAAATCTACCCCTAATGTCATGTTTCCGCATGCACATGCATAAGGGCTCCTTCGTTTATGTTCGGAAGAAATCACGTGGTAGACCATTCTGCTAAATAGATATCTGTTTTATGATTCAAGTCTAAGTCTTGAAAAATTAGATTTGGCCCACAGGATCTAAACAATCTTGTTTTTTTGAACATGAAGGAATAAAGAAGCCATTGCAATTGCCGGAAATACTAGGCCTACTAGGGGCACAAAAATAGAGGGAAAGTTGATAGTTGTCATAGAATGGGTACCTCGATTTACTATATTGTACCTGTTTGTTATATTTTTTTTGTTATTATGTTATTATATTAATAAATTAATTCGAATTCGAATTCTATATCTATAGAAGTAGAAGTAAGTAGAGTATATATAATAAGTGCAAGGAATGTAGAACTAAAAAAATAACCTTTCCACATATAATATATGATAATCGACTTTATTATTCTTCATTTTTTCTTCTTTCTTTTGCTTCTACTAATTCAATAAAAAAAATAGATGGATTTTAAATAAGGAAAAAGGGGATTCCCGGAAAATCCCGAAAGAGGAAAAAAGTGATTTATGAATTATATACATATGTCAAAATGGAAAAAGGGAACATGAAATTTTTTTTATTTGACAGATTTCGCAGAAGGAAAAAAAAGGTAAGAAGTCCTTCTTTTTTTTTCCTTCTTATTGATAGGGGTTTCCTGATTAGTAATCGGAAATATAATGAATATATATTCTATATTCATTATATTTTTTTATTTTTTATATTCTACAAATAGGGCGTCGCCAGCTAAAAACTTCAATCCTTCTAGTTTTTACTTTGATTCCGATAAACCAAATACTTTGATTGAATTGACACAAATAATTGACCCTAATGCTTGGCTTGGGTTTTATTCAAAGGAAAAAAACCGTGCAGCTCAAGTAACTCACTTAGAGCGCTCTTTAAAAGATTACGTGGTAAGACTGGATCGAATAAACCCTTTTCGAATAAATTTTCGGTTGTTTGTGCACCTTCGGGTACTTCCTCCTTCAAAACTTCCTCAATTACTCTTTTACCCGCAAACGCAATTTCGGCGTCTGGTTCGGCAATAATAATATCCCCCAACATACCAAAACTGGCTGTCACACCACCACTAGTGGGCGATGCAAGAATTGATATATATAATAATTTTTTTTCGACCGGTTTATAGTGATAGTCGTACAAGGCAGAAGATATTTTAGCCATTTGCATTAAGCTCACAATGCCTTCTTGCATCCGTGCCCCTCCAGAAGCACATACTATAATAAGGGGTAGTGAATTTTTGGTAGCATATTCAATCAACCGGGTGATTTTTTCACCTACTACGGCTCCCATAGAACCCCCTATAAACCCAAAATCCATAACACCAATTGCTAAAGGAATACCGTTTAGTTCACCTATACCTGTTTGAATAGCTTCAGGTAACCCGGTCTCGTCTTGGTAAGAATCATAATAATCTATATAATTTTTATCCTCTTCTTCATCATCTTCGGGCTCAAAATAATCAGATTCCTTGGACTCTTCTTCCTTGGACTCTTCTTCATCAAATTCGAATTCAAAATCATTAGATTCCTTGGACTCTTCTTCCTTGGACTCTTCTTCCTTGGACTCTTCTTCCTTGGACTCTTCTTCCTTGGACTCTTCTTCCTTTTTCGAACCATCTCTCCGCTCGAATTCAGATTCGGATCCAAAATCACTATCTTTTTTATTAAGAACCTCTATAAACTCGTCCCAATCGAAGTCATCTTCGTATGCAGAATTACTAACTTTTCTCTTAAGAGCCTCTATAAACTCGTCCCAATCGAAGTCATCTTCGGATTCAAAAAAATAACTAGATTCCTTGGACTCTTCTTCCTTGGACTCTTCTTCCTTGGACTCTTCTTCCTTGGACTCTTCTTCCTTGGACTCTTCTTCATCAAATTCGAATTCAAAATCATTAGATTCCTTGGACTCTTCTTCATCAAATTCGAATTCAAAATCATTAGATTCCTTGGACTCTTCTTCATCAAATTCGAATTCAAAATCATTAGATTCCTTGGACTCTTCTTCATCAAATTCGAATTCAAAATCATTAGATTCCTTGGACTCTTCTTCCTTTTTCGAACCTTCCTTATCTTTTTCCGAAATTTCTTCTAACCCGGTCTCTTTGGGGGATAAATCCATATGGTCCCGATAATATCTCCCTTCCAATCCAGAAGAATCACTAGAAGCTGCGGACTCTTCTTCTCTTTTCGATCCTTCCTTTTCTTTTTCGGAAATATCTTTCTTGACAGGATACGTAACATCCTCTGAATCCATAAAAATATAAGCAAGAGGGTCTTCCTCCTCTTTATATACGCTAATACCATCCATTGGGCGTGCTGAATCTCCAGAAGAGTCTTTATCAGGATCATGACCAGGTGGATTTTGACAGTATCCATCCCCCTCTTCATTTTCATTACCAACCCTTCGACCCAATAAATCTCCAGAAGAATCCTTATCCGGATCCAGAGCAGTTCGCGGTCGACAATCCTCATCCCAATCAATATGATCTTTTGAATCCTTCGGGAAATCAATCTGATCTCCGGAAGAATCTGCAGAAGAATCTCTATCAGGATCAAGTTCAGTTGGATTTTTAAAATACTCATCCGGATCCATATCATCTCTAGAATCCGGATCAATATGGTCTCTAGAATCCTTAGCAAAATAAATATGATGAATAAGATCTTTTGAGTCTCTTCGGCCAGATAAATCTCCAGAAAAATCTTCATCAGGATCAAGATCAGTTGGATTTCGAAAATCCTCATCTGGATCAATATCATCTCTAGAATCAATCGCAAAATCAATATGATCTTTTGAATCATAAATATGATCTCTGTAAAGATCTTTTGAATCATAAATCTGATCTCTGTAAAAATCTTTTTTATGATTTTCAGCAATACCTTCAAAGCATTTGTGCATACCAAGTTTATAACGGCAAAAAGTTTTCGAAAGCTTGGAAAGAATCCTAAACCTCTCCCTTTCGCCAATTTCGTCAAGAATAAAGAAAAGATCAAGCTCATTTTTGTAAGATTCCTCCAAAAATTTGTAAATCCCAGAAACACTTTTTGGAATTTTCCTAAAAAAAGTAAGGTCAAGATAATCATAACTAATTTGTTTTTCACAAGAATCAGATAAAAGCGAAAATCCAATCCCCAGGCTGCCAGCTTCTTGACAAAATTTGAGGCAATCCATCTCGTGTTTGGGAAAAGATTCAAAAAATTCGGACAGATCAATCCCAAATTTGGAACAAAATTGTTCCAATCTGGTAAGATCCACCCGATTTTCGAAAAAAAGCTTATAAAATAAGGGAGAAATACTACAAATATTTCCGCAGGGCAGACGAAAATAGTAAATCTCAATCGCATTATTGCCCAAAAGTTTCTCATTAAATTCTGTCTCAAAAGCTTCGGAACACAATTCATCGTCTTTGAAATACGGCTCATAATCCTTGGAAAAAAATTTCCGAAAAGCATCTTCATCTGATTTATAGTATTTAGAAAGTATCCAACAAATTTCAAAATGAACAAGCCCATCTTTTTTGGCGCATTCCTCGAAAAAACCAGAATCCCTTGTATCATATTTCGCACACCCGAAAAAAATTTGGAAAGGGCTAATCTCCCCTTCGTGGAGTTCCTCGAAACAATCAGGTCTATCAATCCCGCATTTGAAACAATACTTATCATTTTCGCGATCCCGCTCCTTGTCGGTATTATTTAGTATTTCAACGAATACAGAATTCTTACTATAATAACCCATAAATTCTTTTAAGAATTCTTTGTAGTTAATTTTTTCATAAAAAACTTCTCTATCAAATTCAATTGGATCCCTCGAAACCATGTCTTCATCCATGGGAATCCAAGTGCCTTCATCAATCAGAAGCGCTAGCCTATCCCCACTATTCATTCTTATATGAATTCCACAATTCTCGCAGATTCTCGCTGCATTTAAGGGGTCTTCTTTGTAGTGCAAACGATAACAATTGTCGCATTGATACCACAAATGCGCAAATTTTCGCATGGGGTCCGTTTCCGTTATATTCTCTGTTCCATCAGTTTGCTCATTTACGTCCCGTTCCAGATCCCGCTTCTCCATATTATTTACCTCCTCTCCCGGGTTTTTAGTTAATATAATATTATCAATTCCCCTATTTTGGGGATCCATCCAAGACTTTCTGTATCACTTATCCTGGTATCCTCCGCGCTAAAATTCTTTTCATCAAGAGAACCCGAATTTTCTGTTGCTTCAGTGAGGAATTTATACTTGTGTCCTAAGTTCCTTTTTAATTCCAAGAAGGGTAACCGCCCTTTTTTTACAAAAGGTTGGTTTATCAAATTGAAAATAAAAGTCATAGTTATTAGAACCCCCTAATTTCTGTACTTTTATAAAAAATAGAAAGAAGATAAGAGATATTGTTTATATTTATAAAGATTATAAAATGAAATATTAAAGCAATTTATTGAAAAGTAAATTGCGGGATATCCGTGTTATCTATGATATTTGTAAGAGTTGAATGCATAATTTAAAAATTTCCGATCAGATCATATGAAATGAGACCCACACGAACCGTTGTTGTATTTATTATCACGCATCCCATTTTATGACATTATAATTCATAGTAATCAATCAATGTAAAGATAAATAAAACTTTTAGAAAATTATTTTACTAAAAATCCTACTCTTAGTCGGTAATTCTTTCCATCTATTTGTTTCTATATTTATATAAAAAAAAATTACCTTTGTCAAGTAGTCGGTAATTTTTTCCATGGTAAATTTTACCCTTAGGGCTATACGGACTCGAACCGATGACCTTTTCGGTAAAACGGATCAATCAAACGGATTATTAGAAAAATGATTTAGTTTCAAGGACCCAACATGCATTTTTTTTTTGCATTGGGCTCTTTCATTAACTAATGTAAATATCAGCCAGTCCGCCATCTTTTTTCTATCAAGAAAAAATATGGTTCCATGTACTCTACTTCATTATTTACTTGACCTTTGGTTCATAAGCACTACCAAAGTGTTTCAAAGAAGAGTTTTATCTTGACGTAGGTGCGCCTTTGGCATCGATTATTTAAAATCTTAAATAGAGCCTCCGTCGTTCGGCTTAAAAAATCCAATATGAAAATTTGTACGCCTTAAAGTTCATAGGACGAAAAGAGATTTTTTGAGGCCCTTATGCTCATTATGCCTAGCATTGAATACCCTCGGAATCCACCATATCAAATCAAGATATGAAATTAATACAATACAATAATGGGGTCTATTTAGCGACTAAACGAGCACCTGAATCGAACCGAACTAGAACTAATTGTCAGGCTATTATTCTCTTGTTTTTTTTCTCAAAGTCATAGAGTAAGACATGGATTTAGCAAGCTTTTGATTGCACGGCGAACTTCCTTGAAAAACATTGGCGCTCGTGTAAACGAGCTACTCTACCAACTGCGCTATAGCCCTTGTGTTGTGCTACATATTTTTTTTAGCATTCGGATAATTATTTGTCAAGATTTCTATTCCACGATTCAACATCATAGCTCTTCGGTCTGTTTGTTTGATTAATATTGCTTATAAACACTATTCCATTTATAATCCATCTATAGCGAGGGTTCCCTTTGTAATGATAAACGACCTACTTAACTCAGTGGTTAGAGTATTGCTTTCATACGGCAGGAGTCATTGGTTCAAATCCAATAGTAGGTAAAACTTATTATATACCGTCGACTCCGGTATCTAATAAGTTTTTATACTCACCCTCCGATTATTAAGACTATATATAATCGACTATATAAATTTCTTATAATTCTGAATTTTTATATTTTCTATTTCTTTTTTTTTTCGTTGAACCAGAATCCTATTTTTCGTTGTATTTTATTTTGTTGATTCAATCAAATAAAAAGAAAAATAGGATATCTTCTCTATATAGATTCTATAGATAAAAAGTGTATAAACAAAACCTCTTTTGATTATTTGGACGCACCAACTAGTTACGAAATCGTATTGGTAGCCTCTACTCGTGTCTTAGCTCGTCTGAGAGCTAGATTTGCTTCAATTATTTGTCTCTTTCCTTCGGCTTTACTCAAGTTAGCTTCTGCTTTTTCAAGAGTTTGCTGGGCTTCTTGTGGATCAATGTCACTACCCCTCTCAGCCTCATTTACTAAAACAGTGATCTCATTATTGCCTATTCTAGCAAAACCGCCCATCAGAGCCATTGTTAACCATTGTTCGTTAAGGCGTATTCTCAAAATCCCTATATCTACAGCTGTGGCAATAGGAGCGTGGTTTGGTAATACGCCGATTTGGCCACTATTAGTAGGTAAAATTATTTCTTTTACTTCGGAATTATAAACAATTCGATTAGGAGTCAGTACACAAAGATTTAGGGTCATTTCTTCAATTTGCTCTCCATTTCTAAGTTCATAGCTTTCGCGGTAGCTTCATCGATGTTACCTACCAAATAAAAGGCCTGTTCAGGGAGACTATCTAATTCTCCGGAAAGGATCAATTGAAACCCTCTAATTGTTTCTGCTAGGCTAACATATTTTCCCGGGGAGCCCGTAAATACTTCTGCTACGAAAAAAGGTTGTGATAAAAAACGCTCAATTTTTCGTGCTCTTGCTACGGTTAAACGATCTTCTTCGGACAATTCGTCCAACCCAAGGATAGCTATAATGTCCTGAAGTTCTTTGTAACGTTGTAAGGTTTGCTTAACTCTTTGCGCCGTTTCATAATGTTCCTCGCCAACGATCCGAGGTTGGAGCATAGTTGACGTTGAATCTAAGGGATCCACTGCTGGATAGATACCTTTGGCGGCTAATCCTCTTGACAGTACGGTAGTGGCGTCTAAATGTGCAAATGTCGTGGCAGGAGCGGGATCGGTCAAATCGTCTGCAGGTACATAAACTGCTTGAATCGAAGTTATGGACCCTTCTTTTGTAGAAGTAATTCTTTCCTGTAATGAGCCCATTTCGGTACTAAGAGTAGGTTGATAGCCCACAGCAGAAGGCATTCTACCCAATAAGGCGGATACTTCAGATCCTGCTTGTACGAAACGGAAGATATTGTCGATAAATAGAAGTACGTCTTGTTCATTAACATCTCGGAAATATTCCGCCATAGTTAGGGCAGTCAATCCAACTCTCATACGTGCTCCCGGCGGTTCATTCATTTGACCGTAGACTAGAGCCACCTTTGATTCCGCAATATTTTGTTCATTGATAACTCCGGATTCTTTCATTTCCATGTAAAGATCATTTCCTTCACGAGTACGTTCACCTACTCCGCCAAATACGGATACGCCCCCATGAGCTTTTGCAATGTTGTTGATCAATTCCATAATGAGTACTGTTTTACCCACTCCAGCTCCCCCAAATAGTCCGATTTTTCCTCCACGTCGGTAGGGGGCTAAAAGGTCTACCACTTTAATTCCTGTTTCAAAAATAGATAATTTAGTATCTAACTGGGTAAAGGCGGGCGCAGATCTATGAATAGGAGATGTTGTGCGAGTATCTACGGGACCTAAATTATCAACAGTCTCTCCAAGTACGTTAAAAATTCGTCCGAGAGTTGCTCCACCGACTGGAACGCTTAAAGGAGCTCCTGTGTCAATAACTTCCATTCCTCGCGTTAGACCGTCTGTAGCACTCATAGCTACAGCCCTAACTCGATTATTTCCTAATAATTGTTGTACCTCACAGGTCACATTAATTGGTTGACTCACAGTATCTCGACCCTTAACTACCAGAGCATTGTAAATATTCGGCATCTTACCTGGAGGAAAAGCTACGTCCAGTACCGGACCAATAATTTGAGTGATACGCCCCAGCTTTTTTTTTTCAAGTGTGGAAACCCCAGGACCAGAAGTAGTGGGATTGTTTCTCATAATATATAGTTCATAATATATAGTTTTTTAAAGTAACTATGTCGAAATTCTTTGCAAAAATGAAAATTATCGAATCCAAAATAAAATAAATGTCCGATAGCAGATTTCTTAATTAAATAAGAAATTAATTAAGAAATAGGAGTTAGCACTCAATTTTTTTTGGTACCATCCAAAGGAATCCAATTCAATTGTTCACTTATTCCATTTTTACTTATTCTAGTCAATTTCAATGAGTGAATTCTCAAGTTCACTCAACTGATTTTCAAAAAAAAATATCAAATGGATGAACAAAAATCTTGAGAAAGTCTTTTATTTGTCTATCATTATAGACAATCCTTTCGATATTATCTACGAAAGTCGAACTCGAAACTATATTTAAATATTTAAATTGAATTTATGATTCATTATTTCTATCGCACTGGAACTAAGTTCTTATTTAGTATATTGATTTATGTCCAGCCTATTCCTTTACCCTTTCCCGATAGAATTCCGCGTATTTTCACATCTAGGATATACATATACAACATATCTCGTTGTCAAGAGTGAATTTCGAATTATTTAGGTCTTTCGATTCAAAAGGGGGTAAGAAATTGGAAACTTGAAAAAAAAGGGTTGGGTTGCGCCATATATATGAAAGAGTATACAATAATGCTGTATTTGGCGAATCAAATACATGGTCTAATAACGAACCATTTTGATTAGTTGATAATATTAGTTGAGAATTTTATGAAAGATTCCTGTAAAAGGTTTCATTAAGT